ACAACAACAAGGTCTACTCGATATGAATTAGGCATGAATGAAACCTTTAACAAAAATCTTTCAAAAAATATTCAATATTCAATTAATATTATCAACTCATTAAAATGTTATGTTAAAATGGTTTGTTATTAGACCATGTATTTAATTCACCAAATACATCATTATTGTATACTCTTTGATATATATAGCGCAACCCAACCCAATCCTAATCTTTGTTTTGCAGGTTTATAATTGAATTGATCCCTTTCTTATTTTGAATCTAAATATCTAAATACTGAGAAAAATTCCCTCTTGACAGTAATATATGTTGTATATGTAAATCCTAGATGTGAAAATAGGCATCATTCATCCACGAAAGGGTATAATATAAAGAAAAGACGGAAATCCATATGAAAAATCAAAAATAAAGAACAAAGGCCAATAAGATCGAAATAATGAATCATAAATCGAGTTCGGGTTCGAATTCCATAAGTAATATAATATGGATCTTATTTTCTATAATGATAGAGAAATGAAACACATTTATTTACGATTTCATCTACTTGCAATTTTTTTTTGAAAAAAAAAAGATTGGCTGAACTTGAAAATTTACTCATTCAATGAGTAAACGATTGAATTGGATTCGGTTGGTTGGTACCAACTAAATCGAGTGCTATCTCCCATTTATCTCTTATTGAATTAACTGATCAACTTGCTATCGGACATTTATTTTCGATTCGATTTGGTATTATTCCAAAAAGGATTTCGACATATTTCACTTTATTATAATTATGAGAATCAATCCTACTACTTCTAACCCTGCGGTTTCCACACTTGAAGAAAAAAACCTAGGGCGTATCGCTCAAATTATTGGCCCAGTACTGGATGTCGTTTTTCCCCCAGGCAAAATGCCTAATATTTATAACGCTTTGGTAGTTAAGGGTCGAGATACTGTCGGTCAGCAAATTAATGTGACTTGCGAGGTACAACAATTATTAGGAAATAATCGAGTTAGAGCTGTAGCTATGAGTGCTACAGATGGGCTGATGAGAGGAATGGAAGTGATTGACGCAGGAGCTCCTCTAAGTGTTCCAGTCGGCGGAGCTACTCTCGGGCGAATCTTCAACGTTCTTGGGGAGCCTGTTGATAATTTAGGTCCTGTAGATACTCGCACAACATCTCCTATTCATAGATCTGCGCCTGCCTTTATACAGTTAGATACGAAATTATCAATCTTTGAAACAGGTATTAAAGTGGTAGATCTTTTAGCTCCTTATCGCCGTGGAGGAAAAATCGGACTATTTGGGGGAGCTGGAGTAGGTAAAACAGTACTCATCATGGAATTGATCAACAACATTGCCAAAGCTCATGGAGGCGTATCCGTATTTGGCGGAGTAGGAGAACGTACTCGTGAAGGAAATGATCTTTACATGGAAATGAAAGAATCCGGAGTAATTAATGAAAAAAATCTTGCAGAATCAAAAGTAGCTTTAGTCTATGGTCAAATGAATGAACCGCCGGGAGCTCGTATGAGAGTTGGTTTGACTGCCCTAACTATGGCAGAATATTTCCGGGATGTTAATGAACAAGATGTGCTTCTATTCATCGACAATATCTTTCGTTTTGTCCAAGCAGGATCAGAAGTATCCGCATTATTAGGGAGAATGCCTTCTGCAGTGGGTTATCAACCTACCCTTAGTACAGAAATGGGTTCTTTGCAAGAAAGAATTACTTCTACCAAAGAGGGATCTATAACTTCGATCCAAGCAGTTTATGTACCTGCGGACGATTTGACCGACCCTGCTCCTGCCACTACATTTGCACATTTAGATGCTACTACCGTACTATCAAGAGGATTAGCTGCCAAAGGTATTTATCCAGCAGTAGATCCTTTAGATTCAACGTCAACTATGTTACAACCTCGGATCGTTGGCGAGGAACATTATGAAACTGCGCAAAAAGTAAAACAAACTTCACAACGTTACAAAGAACTTCAGGACATTATAGCTATTCTTGGGTTGGATGAATTATCCGAGGAGGATCGTTTAACTGTAGCAAGAGCACGAAAAATTGAGCGTTTCTTATCACAACCCTTCTTCGTGGCAGAAGTATTTACTGGTTCTCCAGGAAAATATGTTGGTCTTGCAGAAACAATTAGGGGGTTTCAACTGATCCTTTCCGGAGAATTAGATGGTCTGCCCGAGCAGGCCTTTTATTTGGTGGGTAACATCGATGAAGCTACCGCGAAAGCTATGAACTTAGAAGTGGAGAGCAATTTGAAGAAATGACCTTAAATCTTTGTGTACTGACTCCTAATCGAATTATTTGGGATTCAGAAGTGAAAGAAATCATTTTATCTACAAATAGTGGCCAAATTGGTGTATTACCAAACCACGCCCCTATTGCCACGGCTGTAGATATAGGTCTTTTGAGAATACGCCTCAACGACCAATGGTTAACGGTGGCTCTGATGGGTGGTTTTGCTAGAATAGGGAATAATGAGATCACCATTTTAGGAAATGATGCGGAGATGAGTACTGACATTGATCCGCAAGAAGCTCAACAAGCTCTTGAAATAGCTGAAGCTAACTTGAGTAGAGCTGAGGGTAAGAGACAAGTGATTGAAGCGAATCTAGCTCTCAGACGAGCTAGGACACGAGTAGAGGCTGTCAATGTTATTTTCTACTAGTCAATACATCAAAATAATCAAAAGAAGTTTTTTAGAAGTTCTTTATTATACACCACATTTAGATTCTGCCAATTGAAGACAATCAAGTCTAATCTGATACAACGAAAAAAAGAAGATGGGTAGAAAAACTTATTAGATACCATTGCATTGACTCCGGTATCTAATAAGTTCTACCTACTATTGGATTTGAACCAATGACTCCTGCCGTATGAAAGCAATACTCTAACCACTGAGTTAAGTAGGTAATTTATCACCGCAAAAGAAGACCCATCACCCCGGGGATTATAGATAGAATATAATTTCTAAGCAATACCAATCTGTTAACAGTAAACGGATCAGAGAGTTATCATGTGGGATTAGGGAATATCCATCTTGACAAGAAATTATCTATATGTTAAGATGTCTATGACAAGGGCTATAGCTCAGTTAGGTAGAGCACCTCGTTTACACGTGCGCCAATGCTTTTCAAGGGAGCTTATTATGCAGTGAACATAATTCATCTTATTGAAAAATCAATGTCTTACTCCATAGATTCGAGAGAACAATAGCCTGACAAATATTTGGTTCGGTCCGATTTTGGTGCGAATTTTGGTGCCAAATCAAATAGAATCCGTCATTGATTTGATAGTTGATAAGGGAAATACCCAGCCCATTCAATGCTAGGCATAATGAGTATAAGGGCTTCAAAAAAAAAAAACCTCTTTTCGTCCTATGAACTTTAAGGTGTATGAAGTCTCATATTCGACTCTTGCAGCGGAACGATAGAGACTCCATTTAACTTAGGTTGATCTAAGCCGAAAGCAGACCTAAGTCAAGGTAACCCTTCTTTGAAACACTTTGGTATTGCTACTAGATCTGAATACAAATAATGAATCAGAGCACATGGAGCCAGCTCATTATCTTCCTGTAAAGAAAAGATATGGTGGACTAACTGATCTTTACATCAGTTGATGAAAGAGCCCAATGCAACAAAAAAAATGCATGTTGGGTCTTTGAAACAGTTCGAATCATTTCGATAATAATCAGTTTGATCTGTTTTACCGAGAAGGTCTACGGTTCGAGTCCGTATAGCCCTAATACATTCTATTTGTCTATTTTTGTATAGACATTCTATTTTTGTTTAGTATAGTTTTCATTTCCTCATTAGTACTTGTTTATAGACTGAACAGACCAGACCGTTGGTTGTTTCATAGAAATGAAATGAAAGCATTACCACATATTCATGTAAATACATAGGGACCAGAAAATAAAAACAATAATTCATTCCAATGGATCTAATCAGATCAGTATCTGTCAAATCTAGGACAAGAAAAAGAAAGAAAATATAATCGTTGGATGCATTAGATTGTGTTTACGTATTCGTATTTGTATAAAATCAATAGAAGCAACGACGATCCTTTACCTGTATTTTAATGAAAAGAATACTTCGAATATGTTAGGAATCCCTAGACATTTTTGACCCGAAAAATTTTTTCGGTTTTGTTCGGTTTTGATAATAACTATATCTTATTTCATTTTATTATTTATACATTAAATAACATTATATATTTACATATAATATATATAAGATTACATATTTTCTATATAAGAAATATATATTTCTTATATAGAAAATACACTAAAATAGAAAATACAAAGAAATAAATATAAGGAAATATCAAGAAAAAACCATAGTATTACGTTTCAAAATTATGAAACATAGTTATAGTATTACTATTCATTAGAATACATTAGTAATAGAATATTCTATTAGGTTATATTAGTATATTTTACTATTTAATTAAATTTCTTTTATTATTTAGAATTTTATTATTTAATATTTTTTATATCTTATATCTATTTTTTTTTTCTAGAGAATAGAGAAAGCGAGACAAAGTGAGAGAGTTTTGTTTGTGTACGAACGCCTTATGTCTACACCATATCTAAATATAATCGAAATCAAAAACGGAATCCCGATTCCGTTGGATGAATCTCTAAACAAGACATGCCACACAGCAAACAACCTCTGAACTATGCACTTTGATTTGATTAAAATCAATTCTTGTTTCACCTAGGAAAACAAGTTCTGGATGAATTGACAATGCCAACTCGAATAATTCAGCATATTCCACATTAAATGGGCATTTCTAATAATATCAAGCGTTATTCCTATCTTGGCATTTGTAATTTCAGGAGTTTTAGCCCCGGTTAGTGTTAGTGAAGGACCCGAGAAGCTCTCTAGTTATGAATCGGGCATAGAACCTATGGGGGACGCTTGGTTACAATTCCGAATCCGCTATTACATGTTTGCTCTAGTTTTTGTTGTTTTTGATGTTGAAACGGTCTTTCTTTA